CTTTTACTTCTGAATCCCAAACAATTCGATTCGGAGTCAGTACACAAAGATTTAAGGTCATTTCTTCAATTTACTCTCCATTTCTAAGTTCGTAGCCTTCGCAGTAGCTTCATCGATGTTACCCACTAAGTAAAAGGCCTGTTCAGGAAGAGAATCAAATTCTCCGGAAAGGATCAATTTAAACCCTCTAATTGTTTCCGCTAGACCAACATATTTTCCCGGAGAACCTGTAAATACTTCTGCTACGAAAAAGGGTTGTGATAAGAAACGCTCAATTTTTCGTGCTCTTGCTACGGTTAAGCGATCCTCTTCGGATAATTCGTCCAACCCCAGGATAGCTATAATGTCCTGAAGCTCCTTGTAACGTTGTAAAGTTTGCTTTACTTGTTGCGCAGTTTCATAATGTTCCTCGCCAACAATTCGAGGTTGTAGCATAGTTGACGTTGAATCTAAAGGATCTACCGCTGGATAGATACCTTTGGCAGCTAATCCTCTTGATAGTACGGTAGTCGCATCTAAATGTGCAAATGTGGTGGCAGGAGCGGGGTCAGTCAAATCATCTGCAGGTACATAAACTGCTTGAATAGAGGTTATGGACCCTTTTTTCGTAGAAGTAATTCTTTCTTGTAAAGTACCCATTTCGGTACTAAGGGTGGGTTGATAACCCACAGCAGAAGGCATTCTACCCAATAAAGCGGATACCTCGGATCCTGCTTGTACGAAACGGAAAATATTGTCGATAAATAGAAGTACGTCTTGCTCATTAACATCTCGGAAATATTCCGCCATAGTTAAGGCAGTCAGACCAACTCTCATACGAGCTCCTGGCGGTTCATTCATCTGACCATAGACTAGGGCCACTTTGGATTCCGCAAGATTTTGTTCATTAATGACTCCAGATTCTTTCATTTCCATGTAAAGATCATTTCCTTCACGAGTCCGTTCGCCTACTCCACCAAATACGGATACACCACCATGAGCTTTGGCAATGTTGTTGATCAATTCCATAATTAGTACTGTTTTACCCACGCCAGCCCCACCGAATAGTCCAATTTTTCCCCCACGACGATAAGGGGCCAAAAGATCTACTACTTTAATTCCTGTTTCAAAAATCGATAATTTTGTATCTAATTGTATAAAAGCAGGCGCGGATTTATGGATAGGAGATGTTGTGCGAGTATCGACAGGACCTAAATTATCAACGGGTTCCCCAAGCACGTTGAAAATTCGTCCGAGAGTCGCTCCGCCGACTGGAACACTTAGAGGATTTCCCATATCAACCACGTCCATTCCTCTCTTTAAACCCTCTGTCGCACTCATAGCTACAGCTCTAACTCGATTATTTCCTAATAATTGCTGTACTTCACAAGTCACATTAATTTCTTGACCAAGAGTATCTCGACCCTTAACCACCAGAGCATTGTAAATATTAGGCATTTTGCCCGGGGGAAAGGCTACATCCAGTACCGGACCAATTATTTGGGCGATACGTCCCAGGTTTTTTTTTTCACGTATCGAAACCTCTGGATCCGAAGTAGTAGGATTTATTCTCATAATAAAAAAATATGTTAAATTTTGTTGCGAAATTTTTCGAATACAGAAAAAATCTTCGATAGCAAATTAATTGGTTAATTCAATAAAAAATGGGAGTAAGCACTCGATTTCGTTGGTACCACCGAAGCGGATGTGGAATTCAAATTTTTACTTATTCAATGAAGGAATAGTCATTTTCAAGCTCAACTAACTGAAACTAGTTTTAAAATAAAAAATATATGAATAAAAAAAAATTTTGCGGAAAGTCTTTGATTTATTTATCATAATAGAATAGGCAAGACTTTATCTAGCGAATTCGAAACGGAACTCTAGTTATGATTCATTATTTCGATCTCATTAGCCTTTTTTTTTTTTCGTATTTTCATTTTAGCATATCCGGTTATGCGTCCCATTTATTCATCCCTTTAGCAACCCCCCCTTGTTTTTCGTTTTCGTGGATGAATTCCGCATATTGTCATATCTAGGATTTACATATACAACATATATTACTGTCAAGAGTTATTTTATTAATATTTTAATATTAAATATTTCGATTTATAAAAAGTCAAAGATTCAAAACTTGAAAAAGAAGTATTAGGTTGCGCTATACATATGAAAGAATATACAATAATTATGTATTTGGCGAATCAAATATCATGGTCTAATAAAGAATCATTCTGATTAGTTGATAATTTTGTGAAAGATTCCTGTGAAAAAGGTTAATTAAATCTATTCCTAATTTATGTCGAGTAGACCTTGTTGTTTTGTTTTATTGCAAGAATTCTAAATTCATGACTTGTAGGGAGGGACTTATGTCACCACAAACAGAGACTAAAGCAAGTGTTGGATTCAAAGCGGGTGTTAAAGAGTATAAATTGACTTATTATACTCCTGAATATGAAACCAAGGATACTGATATCTTGGCAGCATTCCGAGTAACTCCTCAACCCGGAGTTCCACCTGAAGA